ATTCTATTTAAATCATGGTTATTAAAATCTTGGAACTTTTACTTTTAAAAAAAATATAATAAAGTGCCAAAGTTTTAGTTTTTCACAAAAGAATCAAATAAATCTTCTATATTAAAAAGTTATTTAATTTAATGTTGATGGAGTCAAATCTAGAAATTTTAAATTTAGGGGGTAACTAATTAATTATAAGTAAATATTGATATTCATCCAAAAACCCAAGGGGGATTGGAGGGGGGTAGAGAGTATTTATGGAATGGGGAAAGTAAGGAGTCAGAGACTATAGGTAGTATATCTAGAGAGATAAAAGATCAGGTGTGTACACCATGTGACTATTTCTAGGATAAGGAAAATACCAAGATATTAAATATAGTAGCATACTTCGTAGCTATCAATCTTTAACATAAAAGTATCCTTATAAGGATAGTGATATGTAATATTGTAGGTACTGTTAACATTGGAATTAATAATATGTAAATTATATAATCAATAGATTAAATTATGAGAATATCTATTAGATGCAATAGTTCTATTAGTAAAATATTTACTAGAAGTGCTCGACCCATCGGATCCCTGGGGACCGGGGGGAGGCCACCGATGCCGAAGGCTGATAAAAAAGTTGGAGGAGTATAAGAGGGGGGAAATATTCGATTATGGGTGTAGTGTTTTTGATTTTTGAAGAAAAAGTTAAAAAGAGTTTGATTTTGGCTTACAAATTAATTTATTTTAAGTTGACTTGACATGTGAAGTTTTTTGTGATAAATTATGCCTGGATGGCATACTATATTATTCGCAGTTTTTAATTTTATTTTTTAGTAAATGCTAGAATTAGTCATGCAATTAATTCCAACTAATTTTGTGCCAGCAGTTGCGGTTATACAATTGGAGTAAATAAATTTGGTTGGTTTTTACTAAATTTTAATTATTTAATTATTTTTTATAAATATTAAGTGAAATTTTATTTATGACATCTAATTAAGGTTAATGAATTAAGAAAGTTGGTTTAATAAACTAGGATTAGATACCCTATTATTCTAATTGTGATACAATAACCATAATATTAATAGTTATGATCTTTAAACTAAAAGAATTTGGCGGTAATTTAATCTTACTAGAGGAACCTGTCCTATAATCGATAATCCACGCTGAATTCCACTTTATTTGTCGCTTGTATATCTCTGTCATTGAATGTCTTATGAGGGTATTTTCTATAAATTTTATTAAATAAAATGGTAGGTCAAGGTGCAGTAATAATAAAGTAGAGATGGGTTACAATAAATTTATTTATGGATCTATTTATGAAAATAAAAAAGAAACTGGATTTAGGAGTAATATTTTTTAGAATAAAAATATAATTCTAGCTCTAAATTATGTACATATCGCCCGTCATTCCCATTTTTTAAATGGGACAAGTCGTAACAAAGTAAGGTTATCGGAAGATGATCTTAGAACAGATTATACTCTAAGAGAGATTATTATTTACAATAATAAATTAATCGTGCAATTCGATTTAATCTGAAATAATTATATTATAAGTCTTTTAATTATTCATATTTTTATAAAAATAATTTAATTTTTAGTATCTTTTATAGAATTAATTATCATAATTATAGTATAATATACCGTAAGGGATAGATTTTTTTTAAAAAAAAGTAATCTTTTTTTGATGTACCTTTTGTATCAGGGTTAATTAATTTAATTTTTAAATAATATTTTCCCGAAAATAAATGAAATACTATTTTATGTTTTTTAATGTTATAAAATTATTTATAATAAAATAGTAGAGGTGATATACTATTCATATTTATATATCTGGTTTTTTAAGAAATGAATTTAATTCAGGTATCATTTAATTTATCACATTAAATTGGGATGATTGATATTAATATTCTTGGGGATTAGCTCAAGTTTATTTTTAAAATAAACATATATTTAGGGAATGTAGGCTTAGAATCAGCCATCATTTAAGTCGTTATAGATACTCCTAATATTATTATTGATTTAATATTTATTTAAATTAGTATTAAAATTTAATAATGAATAAAATCTTTTTAGTAACAATGATTAAATAAGTATAATTTTTATATATTTTGTAGGAACTCGGCAAATTTAATTTTCGCCTGTTTAACAAAAACATGTCCTTTAGGTTTTATTAAAGGTCTAACCTGCCCAATGACTTTATATGAATGGCCGCGGTATTTTGACCGTGCTAAGGTAGCATAATCATTTGTCTTTTAATTAAAGACTAGCATGAATGGTTGGACGAAATAATAACTTTCTTCATCATAAACTTTGAATTTAATTTTTTAGTCAAAAAGCTAAAATTGCCTTGTAGGACGAGAAGACCCTATAGAACTTTACTTATATTCTCAATCACTTAATTTTTTTTATTACTTAAGTGATTGAGGGATTAAGTTATGTTGGGGTGACATAGAAATTGTTTTAACTTTCTAATTTATTTTCATTATTTTATGATTTTCTTGATCCAATTTTATTGATTAAAAGTTTAAGTTACCTTAGGGATAACAGCGTAATTCTTTTGGAGAGTTCATATCGATAAAGGAGTTTGCGACCTCGATGTTGGATTAAAATAAGTAATAGGAGTAGCAATTTATTTACTAGGTCTGTTCGACCTTTAATTTTTTACATGATCTGAGTTCAGACCGGCGTGAGCCAGGTTGGTTTCTATCCTCAATTTTATTTAATGCTTTAGTACGAAAGGGCCAAGTATTACAATTATATTTGTTATAGTTTGAATAAAAATAATAACTTGGCAGATTAATGCAATGAATTTAGAATTCATTTATGTAAATTTTTTTACAGTTATTAATTTTTTTAATTTCATTTGTTTTATTATTAATTAGTATTTTAATTGCAGTTGCTTTTGTAACTTTATTAGAGCGAAGGATTTTAGGTTATATTCAAATTCGGAAAGGGCCTAATAGGGTTGGTTTTATAGGATTACTTCAGCCTTTTTCTGATGGAATTAAATTATTTTTTAAGGAACAAACATATCCTTATTTTTCAAATTTTATTATTTATTATTTTTCTCCTGTTTTTATATTATTTTTATCTTTTATTCTTTGGACTCTTTTTCCTTATTTAATTAATGTTTTTAATTTTAATTTTGGTATTTTATTTTTTTTATGTTGTACTGGTATGGGAGTATATGGTGTTTTACTTTCAGGATGATCTTCTAACTCCAATTATGCCTTGTTAGGAGGGCTTCGTTCTGTAGCTCAAACTATTTCTTATGAAGTAAGAATAGCGTTGCTTATTATTTGTCTTCTTCTTATAATTTCTAGCTTTAATTTTGTTTATTTTATAAAATATCAACAGTATATTTGATTTCTCTTTTTTTCATTTCCTTTATTTTTATGTTTTTTTAGTTCTTGTTTAGCTGAAACGAATCGTTCTCCCTTTGATTTTGCTGAAGGGGAGAGAGAATTAGTATCTGGATTTAATGTTGAGTATAGAAGTGGAGGGTTTGCTTTTATTTTTTTGTCTGAATATATAAATATTATTTTTATAAGTTTAGTTTGTAATATTATTTTTTTTGGTTGTAATTTAAATTCTATTTTCTTTTATTTAAAGATTGTTTTATTAATTTTTATATTTATTTGAGTTCGTGGCACACTTCCTCGATACCGTTATGATAAATTAATATATTTAGCATGAAAGGGATTTTTACCTCTTTCTTTATCTTATCTTTTGTTTTTTGGAAGTATGTTAATATTAATTTTTTAGCATTAAACTTAGTGAAGCTAATAAAGGAATTGAACCTTTTTATTATATTTTCAAAATATATGCTTTCATTAAGCTATTTAACTAGTTTATTTTATCTCAAGCTATTAAAATAATTGGGTTGATAATATAATATATAAAATATAGTACTGTTAGTACTTGCCCTGTGAAAATGAATGGTTCTTCAGCTGGGCGTGCTCCAATTCATGTAAGAAGGATAATAATAGTTAATAATGATCAGAATATCATTTTATTAATAGGATAAAATTTTAATCCTTGGAATTTGTTTTTGTTAGTAAAAGGTAAGATAGCGATAATTGAAATAGATAAAACTATAGCAATTACTCCTCCTAATTTATTAGGGATCGATCGTAAAATTGCATATGCAAATAGAAAATATCATTCAGGTTGAATATGAACAGGAGTTACTAATGGATTAGCTGGGATGAAGTTTTCAGGATCACCTAAAATCCGTGGTTCTAATAAATTTAATAAAAGGAATAAAAATATAATGATGATTATTCCTATCAGGTCTTTAATTGAAAAATAAGGATGGAATGGAATTTTATCAAAATTACCATTGACTCCTAATGGATTATTAGATCCTGTTTGATGTAAAAATAATAAATGAATTATTGTTAATGCAGCTAAAATAAATGGTAGCAGAAAGTGTAATGTGAAGAATCGGGTTAATGTTGCATTATCTACAGAGAATCCTCCTCATAATCATTTAACTAAGTCATTCCCTAAATAAGGAACAGCAGATAATAAATTAGTAATAACAGTTGCACCTCATAAAGATATCTGTCCTCATGGTAAAACATAACCTAGGAATGCTGTGCCTATTACTACTAATAATATAATTACTCCAATTATTCATGTTATAATTAATTTATAAGACCCATAATATATGCCACGTCCTACATGAATATATAAACAAATAAAAAATAATGATGCTCCATTAGCATGTAAATTTCGTAATAATCATCCATTATTTACGTCTCGACAGATGTGTACAACTCTTCTGAATGCTAACTCGATGTTTCCTGTATAATGTATTGCTAAAAAAATACCTGTAAGTAGTTGAATAATTAGACATATTCCTAATAGAGATCCAAAGTTTCATCATAATGAAATACTTGAGGGAGTTGGTAAATCAACTAATGAGTTGTTTACGATTTTTAATAAGGGGTGATTTTTCCGAATGGGTATTTTCATTAGCTTTTTATTCGAAGAGGCCCTTCAAATACATTTACAACATAAGTAATTGCAATTATAGTTAAAAATAAATAACATACTAAGAATACAGTAATAATTATATTATAATTTATAAAAAAATTACTTATTGAAACTATCGCTTCATTAATTAAATATATATTTATTTTAGTAGACCAAATTTTTCTTATCTTTATTTGGTCTACTAGTAGGGTAATACTAATTCTAAATCTAATTATGATTAATCTTATTATAATTATTATTCATGAGGTAGAGAATTTTTCATTTGAAGCAATTCTTGCTATATAAATAAATAGTACTAAGGCCCCTCTTAATATAATCATCAAAAGAACATATGAAAATCAGAATATGTTTATTATTATTCCTGTTGTTATTGAAATAACAATTGTTTGTATAATCAATAATAGGCCTATTCTTAGTGGGTGTTTTATAAAAATAAATAAGACACTTAGGGATATTGATATTAATATCATTGTTATCATAACAGCAAGTAGTTTAATTAAAATATTAGTTTTGGGTACTGATGATGAGGCTTTCTTCTTGCTGAAGTTTTAAAGAAAAATCTATCTATGATTTACAAGATCATTATTTTTTATAAACTATTAAAACTTTATTAGTATATACTATACTCTCTTTATGATTATTATGACTTCGGGTCTTTTGGTTTTTTGTTCAATACGTAAACATATTCTTTTAACCCTTTTAAGATTGGAATTTATGGTCTTAGGTCTTTATTTTATATTTTTTTATTTTTTATTTAATTATGAAATAATAACCTATTTTATTCTGGTGTTTTTAACTTTTACAGTTTGTGAGGGTGCTTTGGGATTAGGAGTCTTGGTTTCTTTAATTCGTAGTCATGGTAATGATTATGTGTCAAGTCTTTCTTTCATAAGATGATAAGTATCATTATGTCTTTATTCTTATTAATTCCTATACTTTACTTTAATTGTTGATGGTTCATTGGGTTAGTAATTATATCTTTATTTTTTTATTTTATAAATAGTTTATGATTCTTATCTTTTTATAGCTCTTTAAGTTATTCTTTTGGAGGAGATATAATTTCTATATGTATAATTTTTTTATCTTTTTGAATTATTTTTTTAATATTATTAGCAAGAGGTTCAGTTTTTAATACTTTTAATTATAAGATTGAGTTTGTTTTAGTAAATTTATTTTTGTTGTTATTTTTAATTTTTTCTTTTTCTACAACCAATTTATTTCTTTTTTATCTCTTTTTTGAATCTAGTTTAATTCCTACTTTATTTTTAATCTATGGATGAGGCTATCAACCTGAACGTTTATCTGCAGGATATTATCTTTTATTTTACACTCTTTTTGCTTCTCTTCCTTTATTAATTTGTATTTTTTATATTATAAATTTTAATTGTAGAACGTTTTATAACTTAATTAATGTTAATTGTAATTTTTATATATATATTTCTTTAATTTTAGCATTTATAGTTAGGATGCCGATAATTTTTACTCATTTTTGATTACCTAAAGCACATGTTGAAGCACCAGTTTCAGGTTCTATAATTTTAGCGGGAGTCTTACTCAAGTTAGGGGGCTATGGTCTTTTTCGTGTTTTCCTTTTTATTAATGATTATGGTTGTTTTTTTAATTATTTTTGAGTAAGCCTTAGATTATATGGAATATTATTAGTGGGTGTTTTATGCCTTTCTCAAATTGATATTAAATCTTTGATTGCTTATTCTTCTGTTGCTCATATGGGCCTTGTTTTATGTGGTATTATAACCATAAATTTCTGAGGTTTAATGGGTTCTTTGGTTATAATAATTGGTCATGGATTGTGTTCTTCTGGGTTATTCTGCCTTGCAAATATTAATTATGAACGTACTTCTAGTCGAAGTTTTTTTATTAATAAGGGGATATTAACCTTAATGCCTAGTTTATCTATATTTTGATTTATTCTATGTTCTAATAATATAGCATCCCCTCCTTCCTTTAATCTTTTAGGTGAAATTATACTTATGAATAGCATTATAAGATGAAGAAGCTTTTCATTTATATTTTTAGCTACAGCTTCTTTTTTTAGTTGTTGTTATAGAATTTATCTATATTCTTATGTTCAACATGGTTTTGTTTATAGTGGCTTTAAGAGACTAGGCTTTTGTAATATTCGTGAGTATACTCTTATTTTATTTCATATCTTACCCCTAAATATTTTAGTGTTAAAGTCAGATATTTTTGTGTTTTGATTATAATTTAAGTAGTTTAATTAAAATAATAATTTGTGGCGTTATTGATGTATTTTTACCTTAAATTATTAAATTCTCTTTATATATTTTTGGAGGACAGGTTTTGCTTTCTTTTGGTATCTTATTATTTATGACAGGGTTATATTTATTAAGTTTGAATAGATCTTATTTTATGGATTGAGAATTTTTAAGTTTAAATTCTTGTATAATTAGTATAACTTTTATCGTTGATTGAATATCCCTTATATTTTCAGGTTGTGTTCTATTAATCTCTTCTATAGTTATTTTTTATAGAGAATCTTACATGTTTGGAGATACTTATAAGGTTCGGTTTTATTTCTTAGTTATTTTATTTGTAATTTCTATATTTATAATAATTGTTAGACCTAATTTAATTAGAATTTTATTGGGCTGAGATGGATTAGGTTTAGTTTCTTATTGTTTAGTTATTTATTTCCAAAATTATAAGTCTTATAATGCAGGAATATTAACAATTTTAACAAATCGATTGGGAGATGTTGCTATTTTAATTTCAATTGCTTGAATAATGAATTTTGGTAGTTGGCATTATATTTTTTATATGAATGTTTGACATTCTTGAATATTATATTTAATTTTATTAATTATTTTAGCTGGGTTCACTAAGAGAGCTCAGATTCCCTTTTCATCTTGACTTCCTGCAGCTATAGCTGCTCCTACTCCAGTTTCTGCTTTAGTTCATTCTTCTACTTTAGTTACTGCAGGAGTTTATCTAATTATTCGATTTAGAGGAATATTTAATTTTAATACTTGATTCTTTTTATTAATCGGTTCTTTAACTATATTTATAGCTGGTTTAGGGGCTAGTTTTGAATATGATTTAAGGAAAATTATTGCTCTTTCAACTTTAAGTCAATTGGGCTTAATAATAAGTGTTTTATTTATAGGATATTCTTATGTTGCTTTTTTTCATCTTTTAACTCATGCTTTTTTTAAAGCTTTACTTTTTTTATGTGCGGGTTTAATAATTCACTGTATATCTGACTCTCAGGATATTCGACATATAGGTATTATGGTGAATCAATTGCCTCTTACTTGTTGTTGCTTCTGTATTTCTAATTTGTCTTTATGTGGATTACCTTTTTTATCAGGATTTTATTCAAAGGATATAATTATAGAATTGATGTCTTTTTCTTACTACAATATTTTTATTTTTATCATTTTTTTTATTTCTATTGGTTTAACCGCTGCTTATAGACTTCGGTTAGTTTATTACTGTTTGAGCTTTAACATAAACTGTTACGTCTGTCAGTCTTATTATGAAGATTGATTAATAAATAAATCTATGTTTTTATTAACATTTTTTTCTATTTTTGCAGGAAGAATACTTGGATGATTAATCTTTGAGACCCCCCTTTTTATATTATTCCCCTTAGAAATTAAATTATTGCCTTTGATTTTTGTTTTATTAGGTTCTTGATTAGGTTATATACTTTCTTTTACTCAATTTGAGTCCTTATATACAATAAAAATATATTTTATCTCTTTTTTTTCGGGTAGAATATGATTTATGCCTATATTTAGAACTTATATATTATATTCTTGCTCTCTTTATTCTTCTAAGATTTATATTGAATTAATGGATAATGGATGGGGAGAATACTTTATTTCTAAATCTTCTAATATATATAGTTCTTTTTTAAGATTTAAATTCCAATATTTTGCTGAAAATAATATTAAAATTTTAATATTAAGATTTTTTTTCTTAGCTTTTATATTAATAATTTATTTAAGTAGCTTAAATTAAAGCATGATATTGAAGATATCAGGATAAACTTAGTTTCTTAAATATTCGGGAGAAATATTCTATCTTTTCATTGAAAATGAAATGTTTTATTAAACTACCTGAATAAAGAGAAAAACGGAATTGAACCGCTTTAAAAGATAGTTAGCAGCTTCTTTTAGAAACTTCATTCTCTTTTAATTGGATTTATATATCATTCTTTTCATTAACAATGAAATGCCTCTGCTTTGGCTTCAATTAAATTAAGTAAGGAGCTTTAGCTCTATTTTTAGGTCGAAACTAAATGTAAATATTACTTCATTACTTATCAAGGTAAGCTATAAAGCAATTTTTAATTGCAAATTAAATGTTATTTATTAACTATAACCCTAGTTTGCTCATTCTAACATTCCGTTATTTCATTCATGAAATAGCCCTGCAATTAAAATAAAGGTGAATAGTATTATTGTTAAAATTCAAGTAGAAGTAGCTCTAGTTTTTAAGGTTAAAATTATTGGTAAGATGATTACAATCTCAATGTCAAAAATTAAGAATAACACTGCAATTAGGAAGAATTGAATTGAAAATGGCATACGAGATGATCTTTTAGGGTCAAATCCACATTCAAAGGGTGATCTTTTTTCACGATCTAAAATTGATTTTTTAGAAATAACTGAGCATACAACAATTAATAAGATAGCAATTATTATACTTAAAATAGCAGATATTATTACTATATATATTATTCTTTCTAAAATAGACCTTTTAATTGGAAGTTAAATATACTTTTTATACTAAAAGAATAACTACCTCATCAGTAAATAGAAATATATAAGAATAATCAAACAACATCTACAAAGTGTCAGTATCAGGCTGCAGCTTCAAATCCAAAATGGTGCTTAGCTGAAAAATGATTTAACTTATGTCGTATTAAACATACTAATAAAAATGTAGTTCCAATAATTACATGGATTCCATGGAATCCTGTTGCTATGAAGAAACAAGATCCATACACTGAGTCTCTGATTGTAAATCTAGATTCATAATATTCATATGCCTGTAAGGCAGTAAAATATAATCCTAATATTACTGTAAAAAATAGTGCTTGTATTGCTTGTGTATGATTTCTTTCTATTAATCTATGATGTGCTCATGTTACTGTAATTCCTGAACATAATAGAATCATTGTATTTAATAATGGAATTTGTATTGGATTAAAAGTTTGAATTCCTAAAGGGGGTCATCTTATTCCAATTTCAATTGTTGGAGATAATCTTCTATGGAAGAATCCTCAAAAAAAAGAGATAAAAAAGAAAATTTCAGATACAATAAATAGAATTATTCCTCATTTCAATCCTATGGAGACAGCTAATGTGTGTTTACCTTGATAAGTTCCTTCTCGTGTAATATCTCGTCATCATTGAATCATTGTTAACACTAAAATCATTATTCCTAATATATATAAGTTTATATTATTTTTATGGAATCATAAAATTATTCCTGAAGTCGTAGTTATTGCTCCGATAGAAGCTGTAAGGGGTCAAGGTCTATAATCCACTAAGTGGTAAGGGTGATTTCTATGTAAATTCATAAGCTACTTCACTAGTATATAGTGTTCTTAATACAGAGAATACGTATGCTTGGATAATAGCTACAGCTGTTTCAAACAACATTAACATAATTTGAATACTGATAATAAAAGGCAATACTAATATACTTGCATTAGCTGCATTATTACCTAGTAGACATATTAATAAATGCCCTGCAATTATGTTAGCAGTTAGCCGTACAGCCAATGATCCAGGTCGAATAATATTTCTTACAGTCTCAATACAAACCATAAATGGTATAAGTACTGGAGGAGATCCTTCAGGAATTAAATGGGCAAACATGTGTTGTGTATGATTAATTCATCCAAAAACCATTAATGCTATTCATATTGGAAGGGCTAAAGTTATAGTAAAAGCCAAATGTCTAGATCTAGTAAATACATAGGGAAGTAACCCTATTAAATTATTCACTAGAATAAATGAGAATAATGAAATAAATATAATTGTAAATCCCTTAGTTGGGGATCTAAGTAGTATCTTAAACTCTTGGTGTAATTTAATAAACATATTATTAATTAATAATACATATCGTGTAGGGGTAATTCAATATATATTAGGCACTAATATAATAAAAATAAAAGTTCTTAATCAGTTTAAAGACATAGAAGTTCTAGTTGCTGGGTCAAAAGTAGAGAATAAATTGCTTATCATATAAGTTTTATGTTCTTAATCTCCAGAGGAGCATTTATTATACTTTCTCTTTTTTTCTGTGGGAGAAAGTATATAGCAATTCTTACTATGATTATGGAGAGAATAAATATTATAAATAAAGTGGATCATCAAAGAGGAGCTATCTGAGGAATATAAAAAGTATTAAAATAAATATCTTCATTTTGACAAAATGATGTTTTTATAAACTAACTTTTTAATCATTAAGGGTATATGTTACTTACCATATTCTGGTTTAAGAGACCATCACTTACTTTCAGTCACTTAATGAGCTTTTTAGTCAATTAATAAATTGGTTTAAAGATACTCTTTCAATTACAATTGGCATAAATCTATGATTTGCTCCACAAATCTCTGAACATTGTCCGAATAATAAACCTGGACGGTTTAGTGTAAATCTTCCTTGATTAAGTCGACCTGGAGTTCCATCAATTTTAATTCCTAAACTAGGGATAGCTCATGAGTGCAGCACATCTGCTGCTGTTACTAGAATACGTACTTGTATGTTTATGGGTAGCACTGTTCGGTTATCTACTTCTAGAAGTCGGAATTCGTTTCTTTCTAGTTCGTTAGATGGTTTTATATAGGAATCAAATTCTATGTCCTTAAAATCAGAATATTCATATCTTCAATATCATTGATGTCCTACTGTCTTAATTGTTATTAATGGACTATTAACTTCATCTATTAAATATAATAATCGTAAAGAAGGTAAGGCAATAAAGATTAAGACTACTGCAGGAAGTATTGTTCAAATTAATTCAATGGTTTGTCCTTCTAACAAGTTTCGATTGATTAATTTATTACTTATCGCTCTTATTAGTGAATATCCCACTAAAATTGTGATTCCTGTTAGAATTATTAGTGTATGATCATGGAAAAATGTCATTTGTTCTATTAACGGGGAATTTCTATCTTGAAAGTTTAAATTTCTTCATGTTGCGATTCTTAATAAAAGAATAATCTTTATATATGAAGCTTAAATTCATTGCACTAATCTGCCATATTAAGAGTTTGTAATAATTGGTAGTTCTGAGTATGAGTGTTCAGCTGGAGGATAGTTTTGAAGTCACTCGATATTTGAAGTTATTGTATTAATAAATAATACTTGTCGTTTAACAATTATTCTTTCTCATAAAATAAAGATGAAAAAGAGAATCCCAATTACTGAAATAAGAGATCCAATTGATGAGATAATATTTCAACATAAATATCTGTCTGGATAATCTGAATATCGTCGAGGTATCCCTCTTAATCCTAGGAAGTGTTGAGGGAAGAATGTTATATTTACTCCAATAAATATAATAAAGAATTGAATTTTTAATCATGTAGGGTTTATACTTATTCCTGTAAATAAAGGAAATCAATGAATAAATCTTGCTATAATTGCAAATACTGCACCTATTGATAAAACATAATGAAAATGTGCAACTACATAATAAGTATCATGTAATACTATATCAATTGATGAATTTGCTAATACAATTCCTGTAAGTCCTCCTATAGTAAATAAGAAAATGAATCCTAGGGATCATAGAGTTGCTGGACTAAATGTTATCTTTGATCCATATAATGTGGCTAATCATCTGAATACCTTAATTCCTGTAGGTACGGCAATAATTATTGTTGCTGAAGTAAAGTATGCTCGTGTATCAACATCTATTCCTACTGTAAATATATGATGTGCTCATACAATAAATCCTAATAATCCGATAGATAATATTGCATAAATCATTCCTAATGATCCAAATGCTTCATGTTTTCCTGATTCCATACTCACAATGTGGGAAATTAAACCAAATCCTGGTAAAATTAAAATATATACTTCTGGATGTCCAAAAAATCAAAATAAATGTTGATATAAAATAGGATCTCCCCCTCCTGCTGGATCAAAAAAAGAAGTATTTAAATTACGATCAGTTAATAATATTGTAATAGCTCCTGCTAATACGGGGAGAGAGAGAAGTAAAAGTAGTGCTGTAATTCCTACTGATCATACAAATAATGGAATTCGTTCTGCTGTTATTCCTACAGGCCGTATATTGATGATTGTAGAAATAAAATTTACTGCTCCTAGAATTGATGATACACCAGCTAGGTGTAAGGAAAAAATTGTTAAATCTACTGATGCACCTCTGTGCGCTAAGTTTCTGGATAAGGGAGGGTATACAGTTCACCCTGTTCCTGCTCCTCTTTCAACTATTCTTCCTACTAATAATAAACATAATGATGGTGGGAGTAATCAAAATCTTATATTATTTATTCGAGGAAATGCTATATCAGGTGCTCCAATTATTAAAGGAACTAATCAGTTGCCAAATCCTCCAATCATAATTGGTATTACTATAAAAAAAATTATGACAAATGCGTGGGCTGTAACAATTACGTTATAAATTTGATCATCTCCAATAAAAGATCCTGGTTGTCCTAATTCGACACGAATTAATCAACTTAATGATGTTCCTACTATGCCTGATCAAATGCCAAATAGAAAGTATAAAGTTCCAATGTCCCTATGGTTGGTTGAGAATACTCATTTATTCATAAGATAAGATGGCTGAAGTTTAGGCAGTAAATTGTAAATTTATTTATGGTTTTTTACCTCTTATCAGGCTTTATAGTCAAGTTGATGATATTAGACTGCAATTCTAAAGTAGTATTTTACTAAAGCTTATAAATAGAATTATATTTTTAACTTTGAAGGTTAATAGTTTTTTTAACTTAAAGCTTTAGTAACTAATGATTGAAATTACAGGTAAAATTATATTAATTATCAATATTTTAATTGAGAAAGATTTGTTTTTAAAATTACTTATTCATTTAGGAGTTGAAAAATTGATTATCATAATTGATGAAATTATTCGTAAATAAAAGAATAAAGTGATTAAAGTGGATATGATTATAATTATTAAAATTGTCATTGAGTTTGCTAAAATTATATTTTGAATAACTATTCATTTAGGTAAAAATCCGATGAATGGTGGAAGTCCACCTAAACTTAAAAATGATGATGTTAATAGTAACTTTTCTAAAAAGGAAAAATTGGTTAAATTTAATTGATTAATATAATTTGCTGAAAAATAATTAAATATAATTGTTATAATTAAAATGATGCTTGAATAAATTAATAAATATCATATTCATAATTGGTTATTAAATTTTATGCATATAATTATTCATCCTAAATGTCTAATTGATGAGTAAGCTATAATTTTTTGAATTGAGGTTTGGTTTAATCCTCTAATTGCACCTACTGTCACTGCTATCACAACAATTGTTGCTAGGATATATTCTTTATTAATAATGTGTCTTAAAATTACCAGAGGTCCGATTTTTTGCCAGGTCATTAGAATAAAACTTTCATTCCAGCTCATCTTTTCTAAAATTCTAGGAAATCAAAAATGGAAGGGGGGTGCTCCCAATTTGACTATCAATCTTATAATCATAATAATTTTAATCAATTCATTAACTAAGCTGGGGGATACTATAATTAATGAATTAATCAGAATTATTCTAATCAATAGAATTGATCCTATTCTTTGTGTTAAAAAGTAAATTATACATCTTTCCGATGCTATTACATTTTTATTTTTAGATAAAATTGGAATGAATGAAATTATATTAATTTCTAATCCTATTCACATACCTAATAAATTGTCAGATCTAACAATTATTAGTGTTCTAATAATTAATATTATAAAAAATAATAATTTTCTTGAATTAATAATTAAAAAGAAGAAGGATTAACTTCTATAATCAGGGTATGAACCTAATAGCTTAATTAGCTTATCTTTTTATATTTTAGTGTATGATGCACGTAGATTTTTGAAATCTTTAGATTTGGTTTAAATCCAAAAAATATAATTTTTAAAATTAAAAAAAGATCATTTTCTCATTAAATATATATATTTATTTGATAAAAATTAAAAAGTTGGTCCTATATCTATGGTTGTAATTTAATGAGAGTAAATAACTACATATTCTATTCTATCAAAATAGTCCTTTTTATCAGGCATCTCATT